CATTTCGGACCCATTTCTGGGACGAAAGATCGTGATTTGGAATGATTCAAAATACTTATTGATGTAATAACATCAAGTAAGACCCACCAACGCAACGGGTTCGACCTCGTGACAAAAAAAGCTTCTTTTGAAGCAAACCTACACACTGAGGCATAGTGAAGTGGTATAGTCGACCGAATCGTAAATGATCTACAGAAAATACTTCGAATGGAAATTCGATCGCGCGTCGTCGAACAATTCGACAGATCAACTTTATCTAAATCAAAATAGAAGAGGGCGCAAACGTTGCTACATTTAGGACCAATTCATTATCTCTGAAACAATGAATTGGGGTTCTTGTTCCACCAAAAAGCAATGAGTTGGCGGATTCCTAACCCATCCAAGTTCAAATGGTTCCCAATCTTCTTACAGAAAGATAAAGTCTGCATCGGTAGAATTGGAATTACGAGTAATTGGAGCAGATTGGAAAAAAATCTTGTACATAAACAGAAAAATGACTACTTGTTTTTTTGCCAGGCCGGTTATACGAAGAAAAGCCTATTTTACAATGTTTACAATGAAACTGACCAATGCGCTGAGCTCCGTTTTTGGAACTTAGGCTTTTCTACAAATTCAAGAAAAAGAATAGGTACTAGATCCATATGACTTACTATTCGATTTGATTTGGTTGGGTCGGGTTGGAGTTTTTAGCCAGGCTCATGTTATGATTTTGTCTTCATAAATTGAATTGGGTATACCAAAACAAAGGCGTATCGCTAAATCTTTGATCGTGGACAAGAAAAGAGGAAAAAGTCAGTCATTCACTCACACATTAAGATTAATGTGGAAGAATGGTTTTGTTTATCCGAAATTTGAGAATACCGATCCAGTTGGATCCATTCATTGGAATAAATTATTGTTTTTATTGGATTTTATCCCCCGAGTTATCGATCTCCGTGAGCATGTGGGAATGTTTCCATTTCTATGGACCAAAAACCGTCCAGCTACAAGCATTAATTAGGAAATGAAAACTCAAAATAGATAGGGCTATACGGACTCGAACCGTAGACCTTCTCGGTAAAACAGATCAAACTTATTATTTTATTGATTGTCGAAATGATTCGAACTGTTTTAAAGACTCAACATGCATTTTTTTTGCATTGGGCTCTTTCATTAACTGATAGAAAGATCAGTTAGTCCACCATGTTTTTTCTTAACAGGAAGATAATGAGATGGCTCCACGTGCTCTGATTCATTATTTTTATTCTGATTCTGGAGCAATACCAAAGTGTTTCAAAGAAGAGTGGCCTTGACGTAGGTCTGCCTCCGGCCTAGATCAACCCGACGAGTCTCTATCGCTACGCTCCAAGAGTCAAATATGATACTTCATACACCTTAAAGTTCATAAGGCGAAAAGAGGTTCTTTTGAGGTCCTTATACTCATATTAATTATGCCTGGCATTGAATGGACTGGGTATTTACCTTATCAATTATCAAATCGGCGACGGGTTCCATTTGGCACCTGAATGGGTACCCGAATCGGACTGAAAAAAATATTTGTCGGGCTATTGTTCCCTCGAATCTATGGAGTAAGACATCGATTTCTCAAGAAAATAAATTCTATTGATTTTACGATAGACCCCCCTGAAAAAGCATTGGCGCGCGTGTAAACGAGGTGCTCTACCTAACTGAGCTATAGCCCTTTTCCCCTTTCATAGATATCTTAACATCTAAGAGAATTTCTTGTCAAGATGGATATTTCATAATCCCACATGATAGCTCCCTGATCCGTTTCCTACCAAGGATTGGTATTGCTTAGAAGTTATATTCGATCTATAATTAGAATCCCCGATGTGTCCTGCTTTTTCTATTTGGTGATAAATAACCTACTTAACCCAGTGGTTAGAGTGTTGCTTTCATACGGCGAAAGTCATTGGTTCAAATCCAATAGTAGGTAGAACTTATTAGATACCGGAGTCAATGGTATCTAATAAGTTTTTCTGCCCATCTTATTTTTTTTTTTTTTTTTAGCCTTGGATCTAGAAAAAATCTAGAAATAAAACAAGGGTCCCCCTTCAACTGAAGAAAAAATAAAATATTGTTTCCAAGCAGCTCAATTGGTCAAACGCAAACCAATAGCATCCTCGTTTGTTGCTTTGGATGAACGCCCTAAAGAACCACTTGAAGTAATGAATCTTATTCTATTCGGATTTCGAGGTGGAAAAACTTCCCTTGGATTAATGAATGATTTCGAAACGTTTCCCCGGCTACCTTCAGCCCAATAAAAATTGAGGCGGGGAGATATTTCTGAGGAATAGTTAGGATGAAACCCTAAATTAAATAGGCGGTAAAACGAGTAAAACGAGAGAGAAATTGAATAGTTATGAGAGATCCAATCGGTTTGCTCATCAAAGAGCAAAAGAAGGGATAAAAAAAGAAACATCGATTGACAAAAGAGAGATAATTTACGAGATACGATCCACCTGTATCTAAGGTATCAATTCCAAATCTTGGGTATAAAAAGAAAAACCCTGTACTCTATTCTGAAATGTTCTGATATGTGTGATGAATACATACTTTTTAGACATTTTACTAATATAGATATTTTACTAATATAGATATTTTACTAATATGAATATGAAAGATATGAATATGAAAGAATTGACTCGAGTTTCATATGTATAAAAAATAATTTATCTTTGGAAGGATAAAAATCGCTTCTTATTATGGTTGTTCCGTATACGTCCGCCTACTTTTATTCTATTATTCTATAGTCCACAGCGGTATTACCCATGTTGTTTTGCTCGAAAAAAAACATTCCCAACAAAATTCATTCGGTTATTCGGTTATATTAAAACTGGATTCCCAAGTTCCTTCCATCGTGTTGAGAATGAGAAAGCATTCATTTTTTGGTTCATTTCAAAATATTTCAATTGGTACCCGCAAGAAATAGGCCAATTCCGCGGCTTTTTGTTCAATTTCTCGTGGGGTCAAATTCTCATCAGTCCGAGTCAAAGGAATGGCCCCCTGGCCTCGGATTTCCATATAAAGGACACGGCGAGGATAAAGACCCCCTTTTACTTCCATTCTGATCGACTGGATATCTCTCATAAGGAATCGAAGGAAGATGCGACGGTTTATTCCAGGAAATCCCCAACGAAAAATACACACTATTCCCTCTTTTCTATCGAAAAGATCATAACCGCTACCTACATTCCACGAAATTGTGCACCACAAATAGGAACTAATAAACAGACCGGCGATCCCATAGAAAGACATCACAATCCCTTGGGGGAAAAAAAGAATTTGCTGAGAGGGGAATAAGGATATCAGATTCCTACCAAGATAACTAGAAGTTCCAACCAATAAGAATCCCAATGAACCTAAAAAAAGGATACAGGCCCAGCAGAAATTACTTGTTTTTCGAGACTCTGTTATAAGTTCTATCCATATACGTTCTGATTGCCAGTTCATATTAGATCCGGTTACATTCTATTGGAATTCAGAGAAGAGAATGAGTCAAATTCATTCGACTTGACTTTATTTGTTTTGATACCGAAGTCACTCTCATCAACTAGCACCATGATACTGTAAATCATCAGGAGTAATTCATTGAATTGGTTAGATATAAAAAAATCACACCCCCCTTAGATGATCCGACTATCTATATCTATGTAGATATAGATATAGATATATTGACTTTGAATTTCATATATTCTTTTGATTTCATAGATTCGCGGATCTATGAAAAAAAAGCGGTTATTGTTATGCATAACAATAACCGCTTTTTTTGCTCGGAGAGAGCCGCATGTCGTAACGTAACCTATTATTCTACTAATAGATATCTTTATTATGATCCAAGCTCAAGTGTTAAAGTAAATTGATGAGATTGAGATTTGATCCCATCGGATCTAAAGAATCTTGTTTTTTTGGACATGAAGAAATAAAGAAGCCATTGCAATTGCCGGAAATACTAGGCCCACCAAAGGCACAAAAATAGAGGGGACATTGAGATCTGTCATAGAAAGGGTACCTCGATTTAATATTTGTACCTGTTACAAATAGATCTTATGATCAGTATATCTATAATAAGTATCTATTATAAGTATAGAATAAGTGCAATAAATATAGAACTAAATGAAATAAGTGTACCTATTCATCTTTCTACACGCAATAAGAAATTATGAGAATCCGCTTTTTATTAGTGCTCTACTTCATTGAATTGAATGAATTGAATTCAATCAACGAACAGACCACGAAAAGAAACCGTGTAGCTGAAATAATTCACTCAGAACGCCCTTTAAAGGATTACGTGGTACAATTAAATCCAATAAGCCCTTTTCGAATGAATTCTCAGCCTCTTGTAAACCCTCGGGTACTGTCACATTCAATAATTGTTCAATTATTCTTGGACCCGCAAAAGCAATGTGGGCGTTGGGTTCAGCAATAATGATATCTCCCAGCATACCAAAACTGGCTGTCACTCCGCCGGTTGTAGGTGTTGTAAGGATTGATACATAGAATAACTTTCGCTTCAATTGATAAGTGTTTAAAAGAGAAGATATTTTAGCCATTTGCATCAAGCTCAAAGTTCCTTCTTGCATACGTGCTCCTCCAGAAGCACACACCATAATAAGAGGCATAGAGTTCTTAGTAGCATACTCGATCAAACGGGCGATTTTTTCACCTACTACGGATCCCATACTACCTCCTATGAACTCAAAATCCATAAACCCCATTGCTACGGGAATACCATTTATTCGGCCTATGCCTGTTTGAACAGCCTCACTTAAACCTGTTTTTCTTTGATGCGAATCGATACGCTCTAGATAAGATTGCTCTTTCGGCTCTTCCGCCTCTTTCGGTTCTTCCGCCTCTTTCGGCTCTTCCGCCTCTTCTACCTCTTCTACCTCCTCTGCTGTCTCTTCTACCTCTTCTACCTCCTCTGCTGTCTCTTCTACCTCTTCTACCTCCTCTGCTGTCTCTTCTGCCTCTTCTACCTCTTCTACCTCTTCTACCTC